ACTATACTTCGATTCTGCCCTTCGAAAAGGCACGTCGGCTCTAACAATTCCATCTCCGTCTACCAAAACAACTGGAAATGTTTCAAAAAAAGTAGGCATACGACGTACAAAAAGTTCACGCCCTTCTTTATCTCTAAAGATCGGGTGTCCTAACCACCCGACAGCTATTCCATCCCCGTTATCCATTGAACCCGCTCTGAATAATCCCCCTTTCGCAGGATTATTTCCGATGTAATCATAAAAAGCCAATTTTTCAGGAATTTTAGACCAAGCTTCTGATAAACTTTGATTTTCGACTAGTCCAGCACTGACTCTTCGATATATTTCTTGCTGAAAGTATCCCTGATCCCATTGATAACGGGTGGGACCAAATAATTCGATGGGAGTAGTTGCTGAACCATACCACATAGTTCCAGCAACAACAAACGCTGCAAAAAAGACAGCAGCGATGCTGCTGGAAAGAACGGTTTCAATATTGCCCATACGTAATCCTTTGTATAGGCGTTGAGGTGGGCGGACACTAAGATGGAATAAGCCTGCTAATATGCCCAATGTCCCTGCTGCAATATGATGAGAGGCTATTCCTCCTGGAACAAAAGGATAAAAACCCTCCACACCCCATGCTGGATTTACGGATTGTACCTTTCCTGTTAGTCCATACGGGTCAGACACCCATATTCCAGGACCATACAATCCTGTTACATGAAATGTCCCAAAACCAAAGCAAGCCACTCCTGAGAGAAATAAATGAATTCCAAAGATTTTAGGCAAATCCAAAGAACGTTTTCCCGTACGGTCATCAACAAATATTGCGAGATCCCAATACACCCAATGCCAGATAGCTGCCAAGAAGCACAAGCCCGAAAACACAATATGTGCCCCGGCTACACCTTCGTAACTCCAAATACCCGGATTCGTTACCGTCCCCCCCGTAATACTCCAACCGCCCCATGAATCGGTTATTCCTAAACGAGTCATGAAGGGTATAACGAACATGCCTTGTCTCCACATTGGATCAAGAACTGGATCGGAGGGATCAAAAACAGCTAATTCATATAGAGCCATTGAACCGGCCCAACCCGCAACCAGGGCTGTATGCATTATATGGACAGCAATCAAACGACCGGGATCATTCAATACGACGGTATGAACACGATACCAAGGCAAACCCATGGGACTACCCCTTTATTAATAAAAAATAGACACTATGTAACTTTATTGCATTGAAAAAAAAAAAAAAACTATGCTATGTACCCCCCTTTTTTTTTCAGGGTATTATCTCAAAAAACGGATTAATATTAATATTTGTTCTATTCTTTTAGTAATAATGGAAGAGTTCGGTTCGTAGGAAAAAGGAGAAACAGATCTATTCTATACTCGATAAGTACCAATACGCAATGGGGGTTGATTCCCTTTTCTATGAGCAAATGCATCCATATTTGGTCATCATTCAAAAGACCTATTCGTAAGAATTTTCCTTTATTTTAGGAACTTAGTCAATCAATGTATAAACTAAGATAACGGCCAATATTATTAAGACACGAAGCCCATTATTACGCTTCCACATCAAAGTGAACTAGAGTACTTAATTCCTTTTTCTTTCATTTTATGCCTATTGGTGTCCCAAAAGTACCTTATCGAAGTCCCGGGGACAAGCATCCATCTTGGGTTGACATATAGTGCGACTTGTCAGATCTATTGGGTCATATGGGATTTCCCCATTCTCTCCCCCGATCGAGATATCCTCTGTTTCGCCCAAAAAAGTTGATTGAATTATCAAAAATTTGTAGCGTGAAATACAATGAAGTGCAATTAGATCTATTTCGTGAGGAGATATCCAGCTTAATATTAGCAATAAATCAATTTTATGGTCATCTTAGCTGGACCAAGAAAATGAGGTATCCAGGCTCTGTTTAGCAAAACCCAATTGGTAATATATCTATGATTATTACTTATACCATAAATGATTCCATTTAGAACTTTATTCGAAATAGGAGTGATCTCAAACTGTTAATCAACGGAATAATAACTATGATGAATACGTCAAATATTTGGCGGAAGACATGAAAGAAATGAATAAAAAAAAAAAAGGGGGAAGTCATAGCAAAAAAGCGACGTAGTATTGGGGTCATTTGTCCTATATGTGCAAATCAAAATCGGGCGGATCCTTACTCGGAGTAGAGCATAAACCTAAAAAAATTGAAGAAGCCCATTCAATTCAGGAACAAGAAAAAGGCATCGTGATTTTTGAATTGGATCTCGATGAAAAAATACATCAATGAAAAGTTAGTTCGATAAGTTTAGTGAATTGCTTTTTTATATTAGAATATTATAGGTATAGGAAAACCAGCTAAACTCATCGTTCTTGAAAAATGGAAGAAAAGCCCCCTCGATAGAAGGAGCCCGCTAGGAAAAAAGAAAGGAAAAGGGCTGGGAGCTACACATTGATTTTTTTTTTCGCAAGTTTTGTTGAACCGTATGCATCAAAAGATGCCTGTACGGCTCCGAAGGGATACAGTTTTATCCTAATCAACCGACTTTATCGAGAAAGATTACTTTTTTTAGGTCAAATGGTTGAGAGTGATATCTCGAATCAACTTATTGGTATTATGGTATATCTCAGTATAGAGAACGAGACCAAGGATTTGTATTTATTTATCAACTCTCCTGGCGGATGGGTAATACCCGGAATAGCAATTTATGATACTATGCAATTTGTGCGACCAGATGTACAGACAATATGCATGGGATTGGCCGCCTCCATGGGGTCTTTTCTGCTGGCCGCAGGAGCAAGTACCAAACGTCTAGCATTCCCTCACGCTTGGCGCCAATGAGTTTTTTATTTGAGAGAAAAAAGAAGACTATGCCTTCGCCATATGAATTTAAAAGATTAAGTAATAATAGCATGGCACTTCGAATTCGATATGAAAATTGTTAGTGTTTTTTTTTTTCAAAATATTCGATTATGTATCGAAGCAGTAGTATGAGATAAAGGAGGGGTATTCCGAGTTTATCTTACCTATCGTAGGCCTATTGCAGCGTCACAAACTTTTTTCACGCCGGAAGGTTATTAACAATATTTATGGTATGAAAGAATACGAAAATAAAAAAAAGAAGATTTTTTTCTTTATTTTTTTATTTTCAAATAAAAAAAATAAAAAAGACACTTTGGGATTGCTGAATCACAAACGACATAAATATATAAAGCAACGGAGCCATCATAGTATTTTTGAACTCCTAAAAAAAAAGAAGGGTGGTAATTGGATCATTTACCGATCTGGGTATAATAGAACCCCATATTTTCTCCTTGTTTGATGAAAGGTAAAAATAAAATTCCATTAATTCCATTGGCGAGCCGTATGCAATGCGAAAAAAATGCCCGTACGGTTGTTCAATTCTATCTTTTTCTTTATCTCTTTCCCTCGCCTAATCGTGCGAGATAGAGGAACCTTTTATTATGTTATAATATATCATCAGGGTCATGATCCATCAACCTATTGGCGCTTTTTATGGGGCACAAACGGGAGAATTTATCCTGGATACGGAAGAACTACTGAGACTGCGCGAAATCCTTACAATGGTTTATGTACAAAGATCGGGCAAGCCCTTATGGGTTGTATCCGAAGACATGGAAAGGGATACTTTTATGTCAGCAACAGAAGCCCAAGCTCATGGAATTGTTGATCTTGTAGCGGTTGGATAAAACGTAGCAGTCACTTCTTAAGGGAGAATATTAAACAGAAGAAATTCATAATCATCCGGTTAGGATCGATCTAAACCAGCCCATAATGGATAATTCAGCATGCCAACTATTAAACAACTTATTAGAAACCCAAGACAGCCAATCAGAAACGTTACAAAATCCCCCGCTCTTGGGGGATGCCCTCAGCGCCGAGGAACATGTACAAGGGTGTATGTGCGACTCGTTTCAATCATGGACTGAGACAAAACAAAAGAAAGAAAACAATTTTTTAAGTATCAATGATCAGTACCAGTGAATCGGATAGAATGGAAGAAGAAGAACTGCATTCACCAGCTAAAAAGAATAGATCTATCATATCTTTCTATTGTGTATGAAATTTATGGTTTCCACTGGCGCAAATTCAACCGCCTCAATTTTCAATTTAAGGTGAGAAAGAATTCCCCATTGGTAACAAATAGTTATCCATTAAGCGGGGGAAATACTCTAAAAAAAAGCAGAAAGATTATCTTTGTTTTCTACTCTTGCAAGAACGGACTAACAGGGTCAGCTACCCCACCAATCTTCATAATTACATACCGTTACTGTATAAGGTCTATCTCCTTATGAAAGACCTATTACTAGAAAATTCATGGGTAGAGCCGAAGAGTGGTAACTGTACAAGGTACCATTAATTAAATGGAGGAAGTGGCTCCGGTGTATAGAGAGGACCTCACCGTTTAAGAAGTAATCATAGAGACGACGGAACCCACAATTTCTTTATCTATTTACTACTTTATTTTTTTTTTTTTACTATTTTATTTCCAATGCCTCGAAAAAAGGTAAAAGCGTGGTCGGGAAGGTTAGAGTAGCAAAAGCCATTGGAATTTTGATTTTATAAATTGGAAGAGTCCGTTTTGTTATTAATAAACTAGGAAAGGGGAAAAGAATAACTGAAAGAAAGGAAATCAATTAGTTATTCATCAAAGTTTCATTTATTCAATGACCAGAATTAGACGAGGATATATAGCTCGGAGACGTAGAACAAAAATGCGTTTATTTGCATCAAGCTTTCGCGGGGCTCATTCAAGACTTAGTCGAACAATTACTCAACAGAAAATAAGAGCTTTGGTTTCGGCTTATCGTGATAGAGATAGGAAAAAAAGGGATTTTCGTCGTTTGTGGATCACTCGAATAAATGCAGTCATTCGCGGAAATAAGGTATCCTATATTTATAGTAGATTAATACACAATCTGTATAAAGCGCAGTTGGTTCTTAATCGTAAGATACTTGCACAAATAGCTATATCAAATAGGAATTGTCTTTATATGATTTCCAATGAGATCATAAAATAAGGAAATTGGAAGGAATCCATTATAATTTTTAAACGGAGTTCTCTGGAGAATGAACTCCAGGAAGGTAGAGTAGAAATAATATGATAAAGTCGTCAAAATGAGCGAACACGCTCAATAAAAAAAAAAAGATTTATTTTATTTTATTCTTCTTCCCCAATTCTTTTTTGTTCTTACGACACGACGGCTTCTCGGATTTTTTGAACAAAACGTTCATCTGTGTTTGAATTCGGATTGGAGTTTTGATTTAATTGAAGAGTAAGCCTATTTTTTTCTGGTTCGAAGACCTGGAGTTCTAGTGGTCGACCCACTTCTTTCAAATTGTTTCTCATTATTAAGAAAAGGTAACGAAGATAAAATACGAGCTTGTTTTATAGCAATAGTAATTAATCGTTGTTCTTTTAAGGTCAATCTATTCACCCGTCTAGATAATATTTTTCCTTGTTCACTAAGAAATCGACTAATTAAAGTCATGTTTCTATAATCAATTCGATCCCCCGATTGGATCGGGGGCAAACGCCTACGAAAAGATCGCTTGGATTTAAGAAAGAGTCGCTTGGTTTTATCCATAATTTGTTTATTCCTTATCCCTAAAATCCCATTTCGATGAAATCAAAAAATGATTTATAGAATCAATTATAGGATTTGGTTTGTCTATATTTATTTATTTGTTTCTATTTAAATATATGAAATAATATAGATATATATCTATATTATTTTTTCATGTTCCTTGGAAGGGTGACACACAAGCACGTAGTTCGACTCTATCTATTTTTTTATCTCCCCATGAAGTGTATGTTTGTAACAATAGGGACAGAATTTTAGCAATTCCAATCGCCTAGGCGTATTGTGTCGATTCTTTTGAGTAATATATCTGGAAATACCCCTTGATTCCTTATTAACACCGTTTCGAACACAACTAGTACATTCCAAAATAACCCTTACTCGGACATCTTTACCCTTGGCCATGAACCTCCTTTGGGTTTTTGATTCACCCAACTTTTCTATTTTCCGACCCGAAACGAATAAGAAACAAGAGACAAAAAAATAGAAGTTGTTAACCACTCAAAATCCAATTTTGAAATAAAGATTTTATTGCAATCAATATAGTAAATAAATAGGAAATAATAAGTAATACAAAAATTGCTAACTATATTGCGAATCACAGTACAGTATTTCATTTAAGTATCTTGTAGTGTAGGATACTCTTACCCTAGTCACATTTCCATTTCCGTTTTCTTTTAACTGTCTATTTTCTTTTAACTGGATAATTTATTTAATTGGCGCCTGAACCCGAGTTTCGCTGAGGTTGAAGCCACATTTTGATTTCGCTTTCCTCCTTTATTCTATCTATCTAATTGTAAAATGTAAAAAAAAAAAAAAAAGAGGGGAAAGAGAGATTAGTCACAAATATTTGATTCGAGCTCTAATCTTCTTCACCCCGTTCCAGTTCAATAACTAGAATGAAAAAAAAGGAAATGTCAATGCGTCCGGGAATAAACGGTTGATTTCGATCAATAACCCTGCTAAAGACCCGAACCATAGAGTACTTAGTACCGGTGCCACGGAAAGATATGTTTTTAGATCTCGCATTGAAAATCCTCCTTCTTTTTTGTTTTTGTATTCCCTATTGTAATATATTATGGTAAGAGATGTATATGTAGTTAAAGGCCACTTGTATTTGTGCGCGGAATCCTTAATTCAAATTGAAATGCGCAATGATTCGGTAGATAAGATTTTTTCTTTTTTTTTTCTTAAAGCAGAAAAATGGGTCGCTTTACGCCTGAGAATTCCAAAGAAAAATAATAATTTATTCTTCTTATATGTTATATGATATGAGACCAAAAACAAGAAAAGTCAAGATCCATTTTGTATATCAATAGAGGGAATAAAAAAATAAGGATGTGGAAACCAAGAGGGGGATTCTTTACAATGATACTGTAGACCAATTAAAAGGGATGTAGCGCAGCTTGGTAGCGCGTTTGTTTTGGGTACAAAATGTCACGGGTTCAAATCCTGTCATCCCTACCAATTACTGCTCAGAGCAGCAGTAACGCGAGATCCTTTTAGATCGATTTCATTTTGACATACATAATCTTTCATTTTATGATATATGATAGTATACACATACAAGAATTGTTGGGGAAAAAAAATCTACTTATTTCCAGTCTTTTCCGTTGTGATAAGAAAGCGCTCTTAGTTCAGTTCGGTAGAACGTGGGTCTCCAAAACCCAATGTCGTAGGTTCAAATCCTACAGAGCGCGATTTTGCTCTTGTTGTCTTAGATCGAAAATCAAACACAACGGAACTGAAAGAATTGAACAGCACAGCAATCTTAATTTGACCCTGCCCCGACCTCCCCCTCGGATTAAATTAAATAAAGGAGGGGGTCAGTTAAAAAAAGGGATGTTAATTAATCAAAGGTCCAACTGATCACCACGTCTGTATTGTAAATATGCGGTTACGAA